CCCGCGCATGGTGGATTCACAATCCACTGCCTTGATCCACTTGGCTACATCCGCCCCTTATCTTATCTAGCTAAAGGATTTTCTCTTTTTTCCATTCATCATTATTGTATTTATTCTGACCTCCATACTTAGATCGAGATATTGGACATAGAATGCCAATCTTTAAAATGTAAAAAAAAAAGGAGTAATCAGCTGTGACACGTTCACTAAAAAAAAATCCTTTTGTAGCTAATCATTTAGCGGGAAAAATTGAAAAACTCAACATGAGGGAGGAGAAAGAAATAATAGTAACTTGGTCTCGGGCATCTACCATTATACCCACAATGATTGGCCATACAATCGCTATTCATAATGGAAAGGAACATTTACCTATTTATATAACAGATCGTATGGTAGGTCACAAATTGGGAGAATTCGCGCCTACTCTGACTTTCGCGAGACATGCAAGAAACGATAATAAATCTCGTCGTTAAGTTAATTGGAATTTGGAATTAAGAATAGAAAAATTGAGAAAAAAAAAATAGATGTGAATCAAACTAAGGCGGGGGATAACCTTATTTATGACAAATTTCAAAAAGGTAGGGAATAACCCTATGATAAAGAACTCAAGTTCAGGTAAAGAAGTAAAAGTTTTAGCTCAACATATATGTATGTCTGTTTTAAAAGCACGAAGAGTAATTGATCAGATTCGCGGGCGTTCCTATGAGGAAACACTTATGATACTGGAACTCATGCCTTATCGAGCATCTTATCCCATTCTCAAATTGGTTTATTCTGCAGCGGCAAATGCTAATCATAATATGGGTTTGAAGGAAGCTGATTCATTCATTAGTAAAGCCGAAGCCAATAGGAGTACTATTGTGAAAAAGTTAAGACCGCGGGCTCGAGGACGTAGTTATCTGATAAAAAGACCAACATGTCATATAACAATTGTATTAAAAGATAAATCTAAATTATTTTTAGATCAATCTAAGATTTAGATTCATATAAAATAAAAAAATATGGATGAAAAATAAAATAGAATAGAAAAATATGGGACAAAAAATAAATCCACTTGGTTTCAGACTTGGTACAACTCAAAGTCATCATTCCTTTTGGTTCACACAACCAAAAAATTATTCCGGGGGCCTACAGGAAGATGCAAAAATACGGAATTGTATCAAGAACTATGTACAAAAAAATAGGAAAATATCCTCAGGTTTCGAAGGAATTGCACGTATAACAATTCAAAAAAAAATTGATTTGATCCAAGTCATAATCTATATTGGATTCCCAAATTTATTAATAGAGGGGCAAACACGAGGAATCGAAGAATTACAGATGAATGTACAAAAGGAGTTTCATTCTGTAAACCGGAGACTCAACATTGCTATCACAAGAGTTGAAAAACCTTATGGACAACCTAATATTCTTGCAGAATATATAGCTTTACAATTAAAAAATAGAGTTTCGTTTCGAAAAGCAATGAAAAAAGCTATTGAATTAACTGAACAAACGGATACAAAAGGAATTCAAGTGCAAATAGCAGGCCGTATCGACGGAAAAGAAATTGCACGTGTTGAATGGATCAGAGAGGGTAGAGTTCCCCTACAAACAATTCGCGCTAAAATTGATCATTGTTCCTATACAATTCGAACTATTTATGGAGTATTAGGTATAAAAATTTGGATATTTGTAGACGAGGAATAATCAACCTTGTCTTCCCATTATGTCCAGTGATAAAACAAAAAATGACAAACTCTTTCATTCTTTTTTCGTTAAAAATAAAAAAATGAGCAATTCTAATTCTATAAGGTTAAATAAAAATTCGATTGATCATTTGGTATAATTGCTATGCTTAGTGTGTGACTCGTTAGTTTTTTCTTTATAGTTTCAAGTTGGGATTCAAAAAATAAAAAAATAAACTGACCCCTGCTATAAACTTTGTAATTATATAAAATAAACTAATAACCAACTTATTGCTTCGTATTGTCGAGATCCCAAGAAACAGTCACTATATGAATGAGTGGATCTATCATATGGTTGTAGCAACTGAAATTCTTTCAACAAAAAATAGATCTGATTATGGGTTGTAAAGCAAAAAAAAAATAAAGGGATGTGGATAAATGGAAGGATGATAGAAAGAAAGAACAAAAATATCAATGATATATGATTCCAATATGTATGGTCTATGAATCACGTCATAAAAGGCAGTGTGATAAAGCATCAATACTGATAATCAATACTGATAAGATAATTATAAATATAAGAATTTAAAAATGAAATAATTTAAAATAGAATAAAATAATAAAGAGCCTTCAGGTTAATAAAAACTGAGGAAATTGACTTGGGAACCAATTTTGTTGGAAGCTCCATTGCAAAGTTCGGACCTAACCATTAATGGAGAAGCTATGGGAACGACAGAACCTGTGACTGCATAGGCTTCTATTGAAAACGAATCCTAATAATTCATTGGGTGGGATGGCGGAACGGACCAAGAAAAAATTGATTTATTCTGAGAGGTTATGAATTGAACCTTCGAATGAAACAGGAAAGAGTAAATATTCGCCCGCGAAACCTCTATTTATTGGATTACAATCTTTTGTCGTAATTCGATAGAGGTAAAAAAAATAAGGAAAGGATTCGTTATGTTATAAAAATAAAAAAGAGAAACATTACATTATCTATAAAGATACATAAATGTACACACACGTCTAGCTGTATTGTATATCTTGTATCTACATCTTCCTTCTTATGTAAGAAATTAAATATCAATAAAAGCCATTACTTGGTGTATTATCTATTACTGTGTACCTATTAATGTGTATCTATTAATGTGTATCTATAATATTATTTTATTGAATTTGAATCCTTTCATTCGCGAGGAGCTGGATGAGAAGAAACTCTCATGTCCGGTTCTGCAGTAGAGATGGAATTAAGAAACAACCATCGACTATAACCCCAAAAGAACCAGATTTCGTAAACAGCATAGAGGAAGAATGAAAGGAATATCTTGTCGAGGCAATCATATTTGTTTCGGCAGATATGCTCTTCAGGCACTTGAACCTGCTTGGATTACAGCTAGACAAATAGAAGCAGGGCGAAGAGCAATGACACGATATGCGCGTCGTGGTGGAAAAATATGGGTACGTATATTTCCCGACAAACCTGTTACAGTAAGACCCGCGGAAACACGTATGGGTTCGGGGAAGGGATCTCCTGAATATTGGGTATCCGTTGTTAAACGGGGTCGAATACTTTATGAAATGGGTGGAGTATCAGAAACTGTAGCTAGAGCAGCTATCTCAATAGCTGCGCGCAAAATGCCTATACGAACTCAATTTCTTATTTCAGGATAGAGATGTAGAACTAAACAAAAAGGGGTATTGGGGATGAAAAAACAACCGCAGGTTTATTTATTTCTGGACGGACAATATTTCTTTTTTTCTTTCATACTTTTGCATTGAAATAACAGATTGAAATAAAAATGATATGATTCAACCTCAGACCCTTTTGAATGTAGCGGATAACAGCGGAGCTCGAAAATTGATGTGTATTCGAATCATAGGAGCTGGTAATCACCGATATGCTCATATTGGTGATGTTATTGTTGCTGTAATCAAAGAAGCAGTTCCCAATATGCCTCTAGAAAGATCAGAAGTAATTAGAGCTGTAATTGTACGTACATGTAAAGAACTCAAACGTGAAAACGGTATGATAATACGATATGACGACAATGCTGCAGTTGTCATTGATCAAGAAGGAAATCCAAAAGGAACTCGAGTTTTTGGTGCGATCGCTCGAGAATTGAGACAGTTAAATTTTACTAAAATAGTTTCATTAGCTCCCGAAGTATTATAAATAGTAGTAGATGAGACTATGATATAGTAGGGTATCTGAAATAGATCAAATAGATCAAATTAGTAGATTGTGTCTCACGTATATACTTTATAATAAAAAAAAGAAAAAAAAAAAAAGGAAACATGTTGATTATATCAAAATTAGGAGGAAACTATAATTCTAGTTCGTCATGGGTAGGGACACTATTGCCGATCTAATAACTTCTATAAGAAATGCTGACACGGATAAAAAAGGAAGGGTTCGAATAGCATCTACAAATATCACCGAAAACATTGTTAAAATACTTCTACGAGAAGGTTTTATTGAAAACGTTCGGAAACATCAGGAGAGTAACAAATATTTCTTGGTTTCAACTCTGCGACATAGAAAAACCAGAAAAGGAATATATAAAACTAGAACCATTTTAAAGCGTATCAGCCGGCCCGGCTTACGAATTTATTCCAACTATCAACGAATTCCTAAGATTTTGGGTGGAATGGGAATTGTAATTCTTTCTACTTCTCGAGGTATAATAACAGATCGAGAAGCTCGACTAGAAAGAATTGGAGGAGAAATTTTGTGTTATATATGGTAATCTTCCACCTCTGGTATCCGAATTTGATCTCTAACTTCCTATTTGTAAAATAGAGAGGAAAAGTGAGTTATATAACTCTTCCTCCATTAGTTGATACTTCAAGGAGGTTACCTGGAATGAAAGAACAAAAATTGATTCATGAGGGTTTAATTACTGAATCACTTCCCAACGGTATGTTCCGGGTCCGTTTAGATAATGAAGATCTAATTCTAGGATATGTTTCAGGGAGGATCCGCCGCAGTTTTATACGGATACTACCGGGAGATAGAGTAAAAATTGAAGTAAGTCGTTATGATTCAACCAGGGGACGTATAATTTATCGACTTCGCAACAAAGATTCGAACGATTAGGTTATTTTTTTAACCATGGGTATACAATTCGAAGTTCAAAAAAAAAATTCAAGAGACTTATTCTCTTCCAAGAAGTGGATTCAGAATTAAGGTAAGGAATAAAAAATATGAAAATAAGGGCTTCCGTTCGTAAAATTTGTGAAAAATGTCGACTGATTCGCAGGCGTGGACGAATTATAGTGATTTGTTCCAATCCGAAACATAAACAGAGACAAGGGTAATTCTTCTAAAAAAGA